AGGATTCGATTCCTCTACCAATGCAGTCAACTCCATTTGTTAGAACAGCTTCCATTGAGTCTCTGCACCTATCCTTTTTTGATTCTCGCTTTCTGAACCCTTGTTTTCTGAACACAGGATTTGGCTCAGGATTGCCCATTTTTAATTCCAGGGTTTCTCTGAATTTGGAAGTTACCACTTAGTAGGTTTCCATACCAAGGCTCAATCCAATCAAGTCCGTAGCGTCTACCAATTTCGCCATATCCCCCTTATGAGGCCGAGATCTCATTGTGATCCCCCCTCTTATGTTGGAACCCTTGAATTCATTAGATACTGATTCCTATATCGAAAAAGTGTCTGCTCCTATTTCTTACCCATCTTCTTTCATCTCTATCGGTGGGCCAGTATTTGGTCCAATCGGAAATGATTCTATCATTGATGTATCTGCAATTCAATATGGATGGATATATCCCACATATACATGTCTCTCTCCCTCTCATTTTTCCCGCGCGATTGGGAATACTGGAACGGTCGATATTCATTCTTCTTTTTTTTTCGTCCTATCTCCTCCCTTTCCGAATGAAACCAGAGGAATGTCTCATTATGATCTGAATTGCATTCTTATCTTATCCTTTCCTTAGGACCGATCCGCTCTAATCTAATAGAATTTCGAATTAATAGAATCTGCTATAACTAATATGGATATAGTTATATATAATTATTTCAAATGTAATATTTTGCATTTAAAGAAAAAAAATTCGAAATCAAAGAAATAGAAATTTCTAATAATAAAATTTCTAATCTAATAATAATAGAAAATAGAATAAGAATTAATAGAATGATAATATAAATCACTCGAATTTTCAATAAAAATTCTATTCAATAAAAATTCTATATAGTTATAGTTATATTATAATATATAAGAATATTCTTATGATATTAATTAATCATTTTTAATGGAATAGAATTCGATTCTTCATTCTATTAATATTAATTATTATATAGTTAAGATTCCGGTAGTTTACCGAATTCCTATGCACTATTTCTGTTATGTGAGCCCGCTTAGCTCAGAGGTTAGAGCATCGCATTTGTAATGCGATGGTCATCGGTTCGATTCCGATAGCCGGCTTTTCTCTATTTGTCCGATTTTTTCCATGATTGATAATGTCTCCTTGAGATCAAGGAATATTGAAAAGACTCCTCCCTTTTTTCTTTTACAAATGTCGGGTCACCGATCTATTATGTCGTGGGAACTTACAACTATGAATAAAAAACTGATTGGAGCAGTGAAATCTCTACAGAACAAATCAAGAAAAGGATCCTTAACTTCCTATATATACAAAATAATCCGGATATTGATACAATTCATCATTCTTCTTTGTAGTACTTCAGTAGATTTATCTTCGTTTATCGTTTAGTTCAGTCTGACTTAGGTTTATTCTGTAAAATGAAATTTCAATAAAATAAATAAAAAAGGGGGGGGAGTCTTTATGTCTCGTTACCGAGGGCCTCGTTTCAAAAAAATACGCCGTCTGGGAGCTTTACCGGGACTAACTAGTAAAAGACCTAGACCGGGAAGTGATCTTAGAAACCAATCGCGTTCCGGGAAAAGATCTCAATATCGTATTCGTCTAGAAGAAAAACAAAAATTGCGTTTTCATTATGGTCTGACAGAGCGACAATTGCTTAGATATGTTCGTATAGCTGGAAAAGCCAAAGGGTCAACAGGGCAGGTTTTACTACAATTACTTGAGATGCGTTTGGATAACATCCTTTTTCGATTGGGTATGGCTTCGACCATTCCTGGAGCCAGGCAATTAGTTAACCATAGACATATTTTAGTTAATGGTCGTATAGTAGATATCCCAAGTTATCGCTGCAAACCCCGAGATATTATTACTACGAGAGATGAACAAAGATCCAGAGCTTTGATTCAAAATCATATTGATTCATCCCCCCACGAGGAATTGGCAAAACATTTGACTTTTCACTCATCCCAATATAAAGGATTAGTAAATCAAATAATAGATAGTAAATGGATCGGTTTGAAAATCAATGAGTTGCTAGTCGTCGAATATTATTCTCGTCAGACTTGAACCTAACTAAAATAACAAAGCTTCGGACAATTTTGCCCCCCCCCCCCTTTTTCGCCAAAGTCAAGTAAATAAGGGGTTTGATCCGGATTTTTCTCCCACTCACGTATCACAAATGGATCAGCAGTGAGATTTTCATTCTTTTCCACTCTTTCCGGCATTTTCCATACCACAGTAATTAGGAAGAATCTCTATCAAATAAAGGTCTTACTGTTGGAATAATGGTATCAATTGTTATTTGATACATTGCGGTTGGTAACGTTGGTGAATTAGGTGAAGGTACGGAAAGAGAGGGATTCGAACCCTCGGTAAACAAAAGTCTACATAGCAGTTCCAATGCTACGCCTTGAACCACTCGGCCATCTCTCCTACATAATCTTATGATTATGACCCAGAAACCGAGTGAATAGCGAGTCATTCATATTATTGCAATACAGGTACGACCGATCAATTCAATTCTAAATAGAAAACTTTTCGTCAAAGAAAGATCTTCCGTAGGCTCGAGGGATAAAAAAAAAACTTCTCGAGTTCTCAGAATCCGTAGGAAAAATTCCTTGATTCCTCAACTTAGATAAAATAGTAATAATTGGTATACTACTCAATTTGAATGAAATCCAATCGGATTCAAATATTTCCTATCTATCCCTGTCCAAAAGGGACAATTTGAGTGGAAGGTCCACATCCTTTTTTTTTTTAGAATGAGTCTGTTTGTTTTTATGTGATTTCGTACTGTACAATTCCTTTGTTTGTGGGATCATTTTCCCTCGAGGGGGAATGAGAAGAATTATCGAATGGACTGTTAACTATGCCTAGATCTCGGATAAATGGAAATTTTATTGATAAGACCTCTTCAATTGTAGCCAATATCTTATTACGAATAATTCCGACAACTTCAGGAGAAAAGGAGGCATTTACCTATTACAGAGATGGTGCGATTTGATTCTTTTTTTTTTTATTTATTTACCGCCCTCAGTCTTATGAGAAAGAGACATGATTCGGGATACAAAGAAAAAAGATTCTTGAAATAAACCTACGCTTGATGAAGGTGAAGTTAGTTTGTAGATAGAACAATTCCTTCTGTCGTGTATCCCCGATTGATGCAGCCTCAGATGCTTCAATTGTCGATTCTAGTATTGAGCGAAAGGTTAACCTATAGGTTCTGTATTGCAGGTCAATACTACTTCACTAGTACCAATAGGCCGCATAGGGGAAGAAGCACTACACCTAGGAATCAACAACACGAAAACTTTGTTATAAATTACTCCTTTTCCTTATCGGGATCGGGACTAACAAGAATGGTTGGGACAACAAACATCCATCTCGTTCGTACTTTGGATACTCGTATAACCATCGAAGATCGTTGAAGTGACTAATTCCTGGAAATAGAGGGCGTTGAGGACAAAGAAATTGTTGGAGTTACCATTTCTATCTAGCACCAACACGCTTGGTGTTAAGAAAAGACAGACCTCTTGCAGGAAGGATGGCTAGAGATTTCTTGTAAAAACACCAGCCCCTGTCAGTTCATAATAAAAATATTTCAATCTTTTTTGATTCCATGGATTATTTCCCTTATTACTATGCACAGAAGGGAGGAGCCGTATGAGATGAAAATCTCACGTACGGTTCTGGAACGGAGATTCTTTGAATAGAATGAACGACCGTAACGGATGTCGGCTCAATCCGAAGGAAATTATGCGGAAGCTTTACAAAATTATTATGAAGCTACGCGACCAGAAATTGATCCCTATGATCGAAGTTATATACTCTATAACATAGGCCTTATCCACACAAGCAACGGAGAACATACGAAGGCTTTGGAATATTATTTCCGGGCACTCGAACGAAACCCATTCTTACCACAAGCTTTTAATAATATGGCTGTGATCTGTCATTACGTGCGACTATCTCCACTATAGAAAGAAGGAAAGAAAGATCAAATCTTCTAGTAAATACTAGAAACAAAATAGGCTTTCTACATATGCATCGTCCAAAGCAACGATTTTTATCAGCTGTAGCAAAGAAAGAGACTTCATACGAGCCGAAATATGAAGAAATAGGTATGGCCTATATACTAGATTCTATGGATAAAGGATCTAATTGATGGAGGAAGCACCGTAAAGATCAATTAGCGAGGTTTGGGAGCCGATACAATAAGAACTGCTTACTTATGTCATGATATGAGATAAAAGTTAGGAATCAACTTATGTAATAGAGTCGATCTACTAAGGTATTGAGCAGCGGTGTAGCATCAGATCCCAAAGATAGTAAGTCCTTTCTTTCTTCTGGAGGAAAGTCCTTTTCAAAGATTCTATATGAATTTCTATATGAAACCGAGATAGTTACCTTTCAGAAAATTCTAACGATAGGGGTAGATACCTATGTTCTTCTGAAGGTGGGAGAAAAGATAAAACTGATTATTGATCAAAATTAGAGTTTGAAACTCATGTAATTAACCTCTTCTGGTTAACCCGAGAAAAAAAATGGGATAGATTTACGAGAAATCTTATTCAGTTAGATATGGTAGATTAAGATGGGACACCAAAAGAATTGATTGCTGAGCCGTATGAGGTAGGAAACTCTCAAGTACGGTTCTAAGGGAAGGAATTGACCCACCTATTCCGGCCGGGGAGAACAGGCCATTCGACAGGGAGATTCTGAAATTGCGGAGGCTTGGTCCGATCAAGCTGCTGAATATTGGAAACAAGCTATAGCTCTTACTCCAGGTAATTATATTGAAGCACATAATTGGTTGAAGATCACAAGGCGGTTCGAATAAGAACACTCTCTTTTTTAATTCATTATAATATTGGATCTATCAATCAAATAAAATAGATCGTTCCTCTGGGAAGAGCCAATCAAGGAATTTCATTATATCCCTTCTAACATCGTTCTATCTCATCTGGTACCTCATAGGGATAAACGATACGG